TTTGTGCTTTGTGCTCTTCCTTTCATGTATTTCTTTTAGTAATGCTTGTTTCTGTACCGTTGGTGGGTCTCACTTACCCCAGGCGAAGTTTTATTCTTGCTTGGTTGTTCAGTGTTTGCTTGCTCTATATGTAAGTTTTTGCGTGTTTTCTTTATTTTTCTCTAAATGGGTTGAGTATGATATGGGTTGTCTTTACTTTCATTAGTTGTTATTGGTTAATTGGGGTGGTCTTTATCCAGCAATGCATTTTAGTTTCGGTTAAATTTTGTGCCAGCAGCCGCGGTTATACCTTGGGGGCATTTGAATTTGTTTGGTTTGGTAGTTTTATGGTCAATTTTTGATTTTTAATGTTTGGTTATTTTGGGTGAAATTTTTATTTTTGTTAGTGTTTGTCGTTTGTTTGGAGGCTGCGAAACTCTTGTTTATAGACTAGGATTAGATACCCTATTATTTTGAGTGTTAAGTGTTGTGTACCTGAGTAGTATTAGTTGTGTTCTTGAAACTTAAAGAATTTGGCGGTATCCTACTCCGTTCAGAGGAATCTGTCTCGTTATCGATAGTCCGCGTTGGACCTTACTTGGGGTTAATTTTGGTTTGTATACCGCCGTTTATTGATTGTCTTTTTAGAGTTTCTTAAATTTTCTGGTTTCTTTAATTTGATTTATTGCAGGTCAAGGTGCAGCTTTTTCTGAGTGTAATGATGGATTACAGTGTAATGTGTTGTTTGGATTGTTTATTTTAATATTGGCATGAAATTGGATTTGGTTGTAATGTTTTGTAGATTGTTTTCATGATAGTTTGGTTCTAGGATATGTACACATCGCCCGTCGCTCTCATTTAAGTTGTTGATGAGATAAGTCGTAACAAAGTGGCTGTACCGGAAGGTGTGGCTGGAATGATTCAGATCATTTCTAATAGTTGAGTTTTCATTTACGCTGAATTATTGTGCCGTGCGATTCGGCATGGTCTGATTTTAGTTTATTCTCTTGCTTTAATTTTGTTGTCTTTCTTTGGTTGTTAATTGAAGTACCATTTTGTTGTTGTATTTTTTTGATTTAATTCTTGTTGCGATAGTTTACTTGTACTGTGAGGGGTTGTTGGTCTTTTTGTGGAAGTTGATTTTGTTTATTGTACCTTGTGTATCAGGGTTTATTGAATTTTATTATTTATTTTTATTTCCCGATTTTGAAGGAGTTAATGGTTTATATTGGTTGGTGTTTCATCATCATCAGTAATGGGTTGTTGGTAGTGATATGTTATTCGTCTTTGTTGGTTTCTGGTTTTCCAAGAAATGAATTTAATTCATGCGTTTTGTTTAAAGTTTATTGTCAGTTTATTGCTTTTTATTTGATGTTAAGATTGGGGGGGACTAGCTCCTTATTTTATTATTATAACTTTGTGTTTGGTTATTTAGCTTTGTGGATTTTATGGTGATTTTCAATTTGATTATGTTAAAATTTTATTTGTTCTTTTTTTTATTTACTTGTGGTTTGGTCTATTTATTGGAATGTTTTCTTTATTTTGTTTTGGTTAGTAATTATTATGGAATTAGTAAATTTTATTTTTGTGGTGTTTTTTGATGTTAATTTCTTTTAAGGAATTAGGCAAATTTTTTATGTCCGCCTGTTTAACAAAAACATCTTTTCTTGTTAGTCTCTGAAGTATGGCCTGCCCGCTGACGTTTTTTAGTTGAAGGGCCGCGGTATTTTGACCGTGCAAAGGTAGCATAGTCATTAGTTCTTTAATTGTGATCTGGTATGAATGGCTTGACGAGACATGGGCTGTCTTGATTAGTGGATTTATTGTTGAATTTGGACTTTAGGTTAAAATTCTTAGATGTTTTTATGGGACGAGAAGACCCTATAGAGTTTGACATTTGATTGTGTATTTCTTATTGTTTGTTTTAAATTTTTTCGTATCTTTTGTTTTGTTGGGGTGATGGGAGGAATTTATTTAACTCCTCTTTTATGTGGTATATTGATTTGTATTGGTTTTGATCCATTTATTTTGATTGTAAGATTAAATTACCTTAGGGATAACAGCGTTATCTTCCTTGAGAGTTCTTATTGGCGGGGGGGTTTGCGACCTCGATGTTGGATTAAGGTTAATTTTTGGTGTAGGAGCTAAATTGATTGGGTCTGTTCGACCTTTAAAATCTTACATGATCTGAGTTCAAACCGGCGTGAGCCAGGTTGGTTTCTATCTATAATGAATTTTATGTCTTAGTACGAGAGGACCGGGCATTTGGAATAATTTTTTTATATTGGTTGTTGTTAATGTGGCTATTTTGGCAGATAAGTGCGTTGGATTTAGAATCTTTTAATGTGAGTTTTGCTTGCAGGTAGTATGATGTTGAGTTTGTTTTTTCTTGTTATTGTTTTTTTGTTGTTAATGATTTTTGTCATGGTGGGGGTTGCCTTTCTTACTCTTATGGAGCGTAGGGTTTTGGGTTATATTCATATTCGTAGGGGTCCCAATAGGGTTGGATTTGTTGGTGTTTTTCAGCCTTTTAGTGATGCTATTAAGTTGTTTTCTAGGGAACAGTATTTTCCTTTAGTTTCTAATTATTTAGTTTATTATTTTTCTCCTGTCTTTGGGTTTTTCCTTTCTTTATTGGTTTGGTTGTTAATCCCCTATTTGAGAGGCTTTTTTTCTTTTGATTTAGGCTTGCTTTTTTTTTTGGCTTGTACTAGCCTTGGTGTTTATACTGTTATGATTGCTGGTTGGTCTTCTAATTCTAGTTATTCTTTGTTGGGTGGTCTTCGTGCCTTGGCTCAGACTATTTCTTACGAGGTAAGACTAGCTTTTATTTTACTTTCTTTCGTCGTTTTGGTTTTTAGATATAATTTGGCTTATTTTTATTATTTTCAGGTTTATTTGTGGTTGATTTTTTTCTCTCTTCCTTTATCTTTTGTTTGGTTTATTTCTTGTTTGGCTGAGACTAATCGTACCCCTTTTGATTTTGCTGAGGGGGAGTCCGAGCTTGTCTCTGGCTTTAATGTTGAGTATGGTGGTGGTGGTTTTGCTCTAATTTTTTTAGCTGAGTATGCCAGTATTCTTTTCATGAGATTGCTGTTTTGTATTATTTTCTTGGGTAGTGATCTTTATTCTTTCTTTTTTTATGTTAGGGTGGTTTTTGTTTCTTTTTTGTTTGTTTGGGTTCGAGGTACTTTGCCTCGTTTCCGTTATGATAGGTTGATGCATTTGGCTTGAAGGAGATTTTTGCCACTTTCGTTGAATTATCTCTTGTTTTTTGTTGGGTTTAGGTGCTTTGTTTTCTGTTTGTTATAGTGTATTAATTTAGGTACTTGGAAGTTAATAGAAGACTTGAACTTCTTTCATGATGTTTTCAAGGCATCAGGCGATTCTTGGCTTTTTAACTTTAGTTTGTTATCTTATCTCATAAGTTTAATGTTGTTGGATTTATTAGGTAGTATATAAAGTATATAATTGTTAGGATTTGTCCTGTTAGGATGTATGGGTCTTCTACGGGTCGTGCTCCGATTCATGTTAGCAGTACGACTGTGTTTGTTATTGTTCAAAATAGTACTTGGTTAATTGGGTAGAATTGTGTTCCTCGGAACTTTGACTTGGTTATGGGTATGATGAACAGGATTGCAATTGATATTGCAAGAGCAATTACTCCTCCTAGCTTGTTGGGGATTGATCGTAGGATTGCGTATGCAAATAGGAAGTACCATTCTGGTTGGATGTGTACTGGCGTTACTATGGGGTTGGCCGGCGTGAAGTTGTCTGGGTCTCTTAGTATGTATGGTTCTTTTAAGGTTAGCATTGTTAGAAGTGTAATGGTGATTGCGAATCCTAGAATGTCTTTTACTGTAAAGTATGGGTGGAATGGGATTTTGTCTGTGTTCTTGTTTAGTCCTAGTGGGTTATTTGATCCTGTTTGGTGTAAGAATAGTAGGTGAATTATTACTATTGCTGTGATTGCGAATGGTATCAGGAAGTGTAGTGCGAAGAATCGTGTTAGTGTTGCATTGTCTACTGCGAATCCCCCTCATACTCATTGTACTACTTCTTTTCCTACATATGGAATAGCTGATAGTAGGTTGGTGATTACTGTGGCTCCTCAGAATGATATTTGTCCTCATGGTAATACGTATCCTAGGAATGCTGTTGCTATCGTTAGGAATAGGATTAGGACTCCTACTGATCATGTGTGTATGAATTTGTATGATCCGTAATATATGTTTCGTCCAGTGTGTATGTAGATGCATACGAAGAATAGTGATGCTCCGTTTGCGTGTAGGGTTCGTAGTAGCCAGCCGTGGTTTACGTCTCGGCAAATGTGGCTAATTCTATTGAATGCGTATTCGATGTTTGGGCAGTAGTGTATGGCTAGGAATAGTCCTGTGATGATTTGTATAATTAGGCAAATTCCGAGTAGTGATCCGAAGTTTCATCATCCTCTGATTGTGGATGGTGTGGGTAGGTCTACGAGGGCGTTTCTTGCAATTTTGATTAGTGGGTGTTTATTTCGTATAGGTTTATTCATTAGTTTGAATGTCGTAGGGGTCCTTTGGATACGTTAATGATGTTTACTACTACGATTAGGGTAAGTAGTATATATATTACTAGCAGGATTGTTATTATTCCTATGATTTGGTTGTATATGATGGTTGTTGTTGTTGTGATTTCTCTTTCTATTATTGTTTTGTGTTCGTTTATTTCTTTGTTGTTGATTGTGGATGGTATTATGTATATTATGATTGGGGTTATTGTTGCTATGGCTGTAATTACTTTATTTGATGGGGAGAATATTTCGTTTGAGGCTAGTCTTGTTATGTATATAAATAGGACTAGTATTCCTCCTACTATGATTATAAATAGGATGTATGAGAATCAGAATCTTTTATATATTGTTCCTCTTATTAGGCATACTAATATTGTTTGGGTAAGTAGTATTATTCCTATTGCTAGTGGGTGTTTTATTTGTGTAAATGTTATTCTCGTTATTATTCTTGCTGATATAAGTGCTTTTATTATGTCAGGGGGTATTTTATTGAAAATGTTAATTTTGGGGATTAATGAAATGGTGTTGGTAGCCTTTCCTCTGAAGTTTTAAAAGGTTATTACTTATTTTTGGTTTACAAGACCAATATTTTTATTAAATTATTAAAACTTCTTTTATTTAATGTCGATGTGGATGTATTTTTTTATTATTTACCTTTGTGGTGTTTGGGTTTTTTGTTCTAGTCGAAGGCATTTGTTGGTTACTTTATTAAGATTGGAGTTTATTGCCTTGATTCTTTATTTTTCCGTGTATTTTTATTTGTGTAGTTTTAGTTATAGTTTGTTCTTTGTTGTATACTTTTTGGTTTTCTCTGTTTGTGAGGGTTCTTTGGGTTTATCTATTTTGGTTTCTATGGTGCGTAGTCATGGTAATGATTATTTTCAGTCTTATAGTGTTCTTCAGTGTTAAGGTTTCTTTGTTTCTTGATTTTTTTGACCCCTCTGTGTTTTCTTCCTGGTTCTTGGTGGTTGGTTTGTTCTTTGTTGTTTTATATTTCCTTCTTTTTGTTTTTTTCCTTTCCTTACTTCTTTTGTTGGGGTAGTTTGGGTTATTTTTTTGGTTGTGATTTGATTTCTTATGGGCTTATTTTTTTAAGTTTATGGATTTGTGTTCTTATGATTTTGGCCAGAGAATCTGTCTTCCGTTTTTATTACTTCCCTGGTTTTTTTTTGTTTGTTATTATTTTTCTTGTTTCTATGTTGTATTGTACTTTTAGTAGAGTTAGTTTACTTTCTTTTTATATTTTTTTTGAGAGTAGATTAATTCCTACTTTGTTTTTGATTTTAGGCTGGGGCTATCAACCTGAGCGGGTTCAGGCTGGTATTTACTTGCTGTTCTATACTTTGTTGGCATCTCTTCCTTTATTGGTTGGTATCTTGTTTGTTTATAGCTACTTGTGTTCTTTATGTCTGTTTTTGTTTTATGGAGTCGACCTTTCCTTTGGGGGCTTGTTTTACGTTTGTATAATTTTTGCTTTCTTGGTTAGGATGCCAATGTTTATGGTTCATTTATGACTTCCTAGGGCTCATGTTGAGGCTCCTGTTTCTGGTTCCATGATTTTGGCCGGCGTTTTGTTGAAGTTGGGTGGTTATGGGCTTGTTCGTGTTTTTCCTTTGTTGTTTAAATTTGGCTTTACTTTTAGATTTATTTGGATTTCTTTAAGTTTGGTTGGTGGGTTTTTTGTTAGATTGTTTTGTTTACGGCAGACTGACTTGAAGTCATTGATTGCTTACTCTTCTGTGGCTCATATGGGTATGGTTATTGGGGGTCTTATGACATTTGGTTATTGAGGTGTGTGCAGATCTTATGTTCTGATGATTGCTCATGGTTTGTGTTCTTCTGGTCTTTTTTGCTTGTCTAATATTTCTTATGAGCGTTTTGGTAGTCGTAGTCTTTTGGTTAATAGGGGTTTAATTAATTTGATACCTAGAATGGCTATGTGGTGATTTTTGTTAAGTGCTTGTAATATAGCGGCTCCTCCTTCTCTTAATCTTCTTGGTGAGATTGGTTTGCTGAGCAGTTTGGTTTCTTGGTCTTGATTTCTTATGTTTGTATTAGTTTTGTTATCTTTTTTTAGTGCGGCTTATACGTTGTATCTGTATTCTTATAGTCAGCATGGTTCTGTTTATTCTGGTCTTTATACTTGTTCTTTGGGTTATGTTCGGGAGTTTTTATTGTTGTTTTTGCATTGGTTTCCGTTAAATGTTATTGTTTTGAGGGTTGATGTTGCTGTCTTTTGTGTTTAATATCTAGATAGTTTAAGTAAAATATTGGTTTGTGGTGCCGATGATATGAGTTTTTGTTTTAGATTTATGTCTATTTGTTTTGTTAGATTTATTTTTTTATTTTTGTTAGGGTGGTTTTGTTGTTTTTGTGGTGTTTATTTTATTATGGGTGATCTTGTTTTCTTTATTGATTGGAATATTGTTACGTTGAATAGAGGCTCTGTTGTTATGACTTTCTTGTTTGATTGGATGTCTTTGTTGTTCATGGGTTTTGTTTTTATTATTTCCTCTTTAGTTATTCTTTATAGTGACGATTATATGTTTGGTGATTTGAATATTTTTCGGTTTATCTCGTTGGTTTTGATGTTTGTTGTTTCTATGATGTTTTTAATTATCAGTCCTAATGTTATTAGTATCTTGTTGGGATGGGATGGTTTGGGTTTGGTTTCTTATTTGTTGGTTATTTATTATCAGAATGTTAGGTCTTACGGTGCTGGTATGTTGACTGTTTTGTCAAATCGTATTGGTGATGTTGCTTTGTTGATGGTTATTGCTTGGATAATTAATTTTGGTAGTTGGAGTTTTATTTATTACTTGGATTATTTGGCAGGTTCAGTTGAGATGGAATTAATTTCTTTTCTTGTTGTTTTGGCCGCTATGACTAGGAGTGCTCAGATTCCTTTCTCTTCTTGATTGCCTGCGGCTATGGCTGCTCCCACTCCAGTTTCTGCTTTAGTACATTCTTCTACTTTGGTTACTGCGGGTGTTTATTTGTTGATTCGTTTTAGTCCTTCTTTTGGTTTGTGGCTTAATAGCTTTTTGTTGTTGATTTCTGGTTTGACTATGTTTATGGCCGGTCTTGGTGCTAATTTTGAGTATGATTTGAGGAGGATTATTGCTTTATCTACTTTGAGACAGTTGGGTCTTATGATTATGACTATTTCTGTCGGACTACCGGGCTTAGCTTTTTTTCATCTGTTGACTCATGCTTTGTTTAGGGCTTTGTTGTTCATGTGTGCTGGTGGTGTGATTCATTCTTTGGGTGATTCTCAGGATATCCGATTTATGGGTGGTCTGTCGGTTTGTATGCCTTTTACATCTTCTAGACTGATAGTTTCTAATTTTGCTCTTTGTGGTATTCCGTTTTTGGCTGGGTTTTATTCTAGGGATTTTATTTTGGAGATGGTTTCTATGGGTTATGTTAACATGTTTAGTTTTTTCTTGTTGTTTTTATCCACTGGTTTGACAGTTTGTTATTCTTTCCGTTTATTTTATTATTCTATGTGTGGTGATTTTAATTTTGTTTCTTCTTATTCTATGGTTGAGACCAGTTATAATATGGTTTTTGGGATGGTTGGTTTGTTGGTAATGTCTATCTTTGGTGGTAGTTTTCTTATATGGTTGATTTGTCCTACTCCTTCTGTTGTTTGCTTGCCTTATTATTTAAGGTTTCTTACTTTATTTGTGGTTATTGTAGGTGGTTGACTTGGTTATGGGTTGGCCGGTCTTGCTTTTGGTGATGGTTTATTTTCTATGAATTGGTATAGGTCTTCTTTTTTTTCTGGGTCTATGTGGTTTATACCATTTTTGTCTACTTACGGTGTTTCTTTTTGACCGTTGGAGGTTGGTTATAGGTCAGTGAGGGTATTTGATTTTGGGTGAATGGAGTATTTTGGTGGTCAGGGTATTTATTGGGCCTCTTTTAATCTTAGCAGGGCCAACCAGTGGTTTCAATATAATGGTTTGAGGGTTTTTTTAGGATTTTTTGTTATGTGAATTATTATTTTGTTGTTTGTTCTTATTTATTACTTGGATAGCTTATTTGATTTAGAGCGTGACATTGAAGATGTCAATGAGGTATTATTTGCCTTTAAGTGGTTTTATTTATAAAAGTTTTTCTTTGTCTTTACAGTGAAAGTGTAATGTTTTTCTAAACTACATAAATGTAGAAGTGTAAACGGACTTTAACCGCTATAGTGATAAGTTAGCAGCATTCACTTTTTGTTCACTTCTTTAACTGGAATTATTTATTCATTTTTATTATTAACAATAATATACCTCTTTTTGGTTTCAGTTAAGGTTTATGGAAAGTGAGGATAATTTCTTATCTAAGGTCAGGTCGAAGCTGATTGCAATGTTTGCTTCTTCACTTTTAGTTGAGGCTAACTACTGTTTGTAGTACTTTTTGAATGCAACTCAAATGTTATTGTTAACTATAGTCCCGTGATTATTCTCTTCATTCGAGTGATCCTTGGTTCCATTCGTGGTATAGGCCGATAATTAGGATTAGTAGGAATATAATTCTTACTGTTATTCATGATTTTACGTTTGATGATATTATGGTTACTGGTATTGGTAGTAGTAGTGCGATTTCTACGTCAAAGATTATGAAAATAACGGCAATTAGGAAAAATCGTGATGAGAAGGGTAGTCGTGCAGAGTTTTTGGGGTCGAATCCACACTCGAATGGTGATCTTTTTTCTCGGTCTTCGTTTCTCTTTTTTGAGATTAGTGTTGTTAGTGTTATGATGATTGTTGATAGGGTTATTGTTAATATTGCTGCTGTTGTGATTATTATTATTATTTATCTTGCTTTTGCAAACCTCTTGATTGGAAGTCAAGTGTACTCTTGTTATATTAGATAAATTTTAACTAGCTACCTCATCAGTAGATTGAGATGTATAGGAATAATCAGACTACGTCTACGAAGTGTCAGTATCATGCTGCTGCTTCAAATCCGAAGTGGTGGTTTGATGAGAAGTGTAGCGTTATTTGCCGTAGGAGGCATGTTGTTAGGAAAGTTGTTCCGATAATTACGTGTAGTCCGTGGAATCCTGTTGCTATAAAGAATGTTGATCCGTATGCGGAGTCTGCAATTGTGAATGGTGCTTCGATGTATTCGTACGCTTGTAGTGCGGTGAAGTAGATTCCTAGTAGTACAGTGAAGAATAGTCCTTGTGTTGCTTGATTAGCGTTATTTTCTAATAGACTGTGGTGTGCTCATGTTACTGTTACGCCGGATGCGAGTAGGATTGCTGTGTTTAGTAGGGGTACTTGTAGGGGGTTGAATGGTTGGATTCCTGTCGGCGGTCAGGTTGACCCTATTTCGATAGTTGGTGATAGTCTTCTGTGGAAAAATGCTCAGAAGAATGATGCGAAGAAGAGGATTTCTGAAACGATAAATAGGATTATGCCTCACCGTAGTCCTTTTGTGACTATTTTTGTGTGTATTCCTTGGTAGGTTCCTTCACGTGTAATGTCTCGTCATCATTGAATTATGGTTATGATAGTGATGATTGTTCCTATTCCTAATAGGTTGTTGTCGTACTGGTGAAATCATTTAATTAGTCCTATTAGTGTTACTATTGCTCCAATGGCCCCTGTGAGAGGTCAGGGTCTTTTGTTTACTATGTGGAATGGGTGATTTTCGTGTGTTGACATTAATTGACTTCTCTAGAGTATAGGGTTCTTAGGATTGCGAATACATATGATTGGATGATTGCTACGGCTGCTTCTAGAATTAGTAGTAGGATTTGGGCTGTAATTAGGATTGACAGTATTGTGTGTCTTATTGATGGTCCGTTGTTTCCTAGCAGTGTTAATAGTAGGTGTCCTGCAATTATGTTTGCAGTTAGTCGTACTGCTAGCGTTCCCGGCCGGATTAGGTTTCTGATTGTTTCGATGATTACCATGAATGGTATTAATATGGTGGGTGTTCCCTGGGGTACTAGATGTTCAAATATATGGTTTGTGTTTTTAATTCATCCGAATAGTATAAATCTTACTCACAGGGGCAAGGCTAGCGTGAGTGTTAGTGTTAAGTGTCTTGTTCTGGTGAAGATGTATGGAAATAGTCCTAGGAAGTTGTTTGTTAAGATCATAAGGAATAGTGATGTTAGGATGAATGTATTTCCTTTGTTAATGCTTCCTTTTCTTGAGATTGTTTTTATTTCTTGGTGTATTTTATTTATTAGGACTCTTATTGTTATGCTGTTGCGGGATGGGATTAGTCATACTCTTGTTGGGATTAGTATTAATCCAATGATTGTTCTTGTTCAGTTTAATGATAGGTTATTGATTTCTGTTGTTGGGTCGAAAATTGAGAATAGGTTTCTTATCATTTTCAGTTTACCTTGTTGGTGATGATGGTTGCCTTGTCTGTTGTTTTGACCGTTGGAGGTTGATTGAAGTAGTTTATGATGTTGAATATCATGAATGATGCTAGGAATACGGTGTATAGGATTATTCATTCTATGGGTATTATTTGAGGTATAGAAGGATATCTTTTCGATTATTTCAGTTTGACATTCTGATGTTATTTTATTTTAACTAATTCTTCTTCATCAGAGGTACTTGCTAGTATACCATGTGCTGGTTTAAGAGACCATTACTTGCTTTCAGTCATCTGATGATTCTCTTATCTTTGAGATTCAATTAATGAATTTGTTTGTGGTTACTCTTTCGATTGTAATCGGTATAAATCTGTGATTTGCTCCACAGATTTCTGAGCATTGCCCGTATAGAATCCCGGGCCGGTTGATTGAGAATCTGACTTGATTTAGTCGTCCTGGGGTAGCATCTGTTTTTACTCCTAGTCTTGGTACAGTTCATGAGTGTAGTACGTCTGCTGCTGTAACGATTATTCGGGTCGGTGAGTTTATTGGTAGTACGATTCGGTTGTCTGTATCTAGCAGCCGAAATGAGTCTGCTTGTTGTTCTTGTGTTATGTATGAATCGAATTCTAATTTTGTGAAGTCTGAATATTCGTAGCTTCAATATCATTGGTGCCCTACTGCCTTTAATGTTAGGGTTGGGTTGTGTACTTCATCTATTAAATAAAGTAGTCGGAGGGATGGTATTGCAATGAATACTAAGATGATTGCTGGTGCGATGGTTCAGAGGGTTTCAATTATTTGGCCTTCTAGAATGAATCGGCTGGTTTGTTTATTTTGAATGATTCTGGTTATTGTATATATAACTGTGATGATGATTATTAGCATAATTATTAGGGCATGGTCGTGGAAGAAGATTAGTTGTTCTATAATTGGCGATGCTCTGTCTTGGAGGCTTAGGTTTAGTCATGTTGTCATTTTAGTTCTAATGAAAGTTAAAAACTTTATTTATGGAGCTTAAATCCACCGCACTTATCTGCCACGTTAGATTTTAGTTATGTGTTGTTGAGATGGTTGGTAGTTCTGAGTAGCTGTGTTCTGCTGGTGGGAATTTTTGTAGTCACTCTACTGAGTTTCTTGTGTGTGTGGGGAACAGGATTTGTCGGTTGGATGTGATTCTTTCTCATATGATGAACAGGAATATTATTACTCTTACGAATGAGATTGTTGATCCTATGGATGAGATAATATTTCATGTTGTGTAGGCGTCTGGATAGTCTGAGTATCGTCGTGGTATTCCTGCTAGTCCCAGGAAGTGTTGCGGGAAGAATGTCATGTTTACTCCTACAAATATTACGGCGAATTGGGCTTTTAATCATTTTGGGTTTATAGTTAGTCCTGTGAATAGGGGGAATCATTGGACAAATCCTCCTATGATGGCGAATACTGCTCCTATGGATAATACGTAGTGGAAATGGGCTACTACATAGTAAGTGTCGTGTAGTACGATGTCGATCGATGAGTTTGCTAGTACTACTCCTGTTAGTCCTCCTATGGTGAATAGGAATACGAATCCTAGGGCTCATAAGCATGCTGCTCTATATGTTATTCGGGTTCCGTATATGGTTGCAAGTCATCTGAAGATTTTGATTCCTGTTGGTACTGCAATGATTATTGTCGCTGATGTGAAGTAGGCTCGTGTGTCAACATCTATCCCTACTGTGAATATGTGGTGTGCTCATACTACGAATCCTAGTAGGCCGATTGCTATTATGGCAAAGATTATTCCGAGGTTTCCAAATGCTTCCTTTTTCCCTCTTTCATGACAAATGATATGGGAGATTATACCAAATCCCGGTAGAATGAGAATGTATACTTCTGGATGTCCAAAGAATCAAAATAGGTGTTGGTAGAGGATGGGATCTCCTCCTCCTGCTGGGTCAAAGAAGGATGTGTTTAGGTTTCGGTCGGTGAGTAATATTGTGATTGCTCCTGCTAATACCGGTAGTGATAGTAAGAGTAGAAGGGCTGTGATGGCTACTGACCATACGAATAGGGGAATTCGTTCTGGTTTTATACTTTTTGGTTTTATGTTGATGGTTGTTGAGATGAAGTTTACTGCTCCTAAGATGGAGGATACTCCTGCTAGGTGGAGAGAGAAGATGGCTAAGTCTACTGATGCTCCGGCATGTGCAATTCCTCTTGCAAGGGGAGGATAGACTGTTCATCCGGTCCCCGCACCGCTTTCTACGGTACTGCTGGTTAGAAGGAGGGTTAATGATGGTGGTAGAAGCCAGAATCTTATGTTGTTTATCCGTGGAAATGCCATGTCCGGTGCTCCTAGTATTAGTGGTACCAATCAGTTTCCGAAGCCTCCAATTATAATTGGCATTACCATGAAGAAAATTATGACGAAAGCATGGGCTGTGACGATGACGTTATAGATTTGGTCATCCCCGATTAGGGATCCTGGTTGTCCGAGTTCCGTTCGGATCAGTATTCTTAGGGATGTTCCTACCATTCCTGATCAGGCTCCGAATACGAAGTATAGTGTTCCAATGTCTTTGTGATTGGTTGAGAAGAGTCATCGAGTTAAGATTAGTGGAGTGGCTGAGATTAATAAGTAGGCGATAGGCTGTAAATCTATTCAGAAGTGTTTACGTTACTTTTCCACTATTGTTTTATGGCCTTGTATTCATCTTGTGATTACAGAATGCAATTCTGTGGGGGTAAGTTAGTTCTTATCAAGGCCTAAAGGGAGCCCTTTATTTATAGCTTTGAAGGTTATTAGTTTGCTTAACTTAAGGCCTTCTTTTTTAGTTCTGGTTAGTAAATATTGGTGATGATGGTGCATGCTGCTAGGCCTGTTATGGAGATTGATGACAGTGCTAAGGCTTTGATATTTTTTGTTTTTTTGTTCTTGGGGGCTTTTAGGTTTCATTTCGGCTCCGTGTTTATAATTATGAATCTCGAGTAGGAGATTTTTAGGTAGTAGTATAGGGTTACTAGTGATGTTACTACTACGATTGTTGCTATGGGAGCCAGTCTATTTGTGATTATTGCTTGGATAATAATTCATTTTGGTAGGAATCCTAGGAATGGCGGTAGCCCTCCTAAGGATAGTAGTGATGTGAATATTATAAATTTTGTCAAGGTTGCCTCTTTGTTTGTTATCATGGTTTGGTTGATGAATGAGACTCCAGATAGGTTAATGGCTGATACGACTGTTACTGCTAGAGTTGAGTAGACTGCGAAGTATACTGTTCATAGGCTTTCTCTTAGGGTTAATGCAATTAGTATTCAGCCGGTGTGATTAATGGATGAGTAGGTTAGGATCTTTCGCATTGAGGTTTGGTTGAGTCCTCCAATTGCTCCTACGATTGTTGATATTAAAATGATTCTGAATGTGAAGATGTTAATTTCAATCAGGTAGGACATTAGTATTAATGGGGAAGCTTTTTGTACTGTTATTAGTAGTGCGCAATTTTCTCATCTCAATCCTTCCATTACTCCTGGGAATCATCAGTGGAGAGGTGCGGCTCCACTTTTTAGCAGGAGAGGGGTACAGATGATTATTGGTGTATATGCGGTTCCTTCTAGGGTGAATAGGTCTTCTGTTAGTGTTTTTATCACCACTATAAATAGCAGTGTTGTTGAGGCTAGTACCTGTACGATGAAATACTTTAATGAGGCTTCTGTATTGTACATGTTTTTGATGTTGGATATCAGTGGAATGAATGATATTAGGTTGATTTCCAGTCCTATTCATGCTCCTAGTCATGAATTGGAGGATACAGACACTAATACACCTCTTACTAGGGTGGTTAATAAGAGGATTTTGGTTGGATTATTGGGCATTAGAGAAGAGAGTTGTTTACTCTATTTATGGGGTATGAACCCATTAGCTTGTTTAGCTTACTTTTCTACGTTTAGTTTTTGTTTCTTACATCTTGGTGTATAGTGCACGTTGGCTTTTGATGCTTGATGGTGACGGTTCAATTCCGTCTGGTGTAATGATGGTAGGTTTATCCCTACATGTTTTATCCTATCACGATAATCCTTTAGTCAGGCTCGTCATT